AAAAAAAAAAAAAAAAAAATTATTTTGTATTATTTTAAATAAAAAAAAAAAAAAAAAAATTATTTTGTATTATTTTAAATTAATTTTTTTATGTTAATAATGTTAAATTCATAAATAATAAAATTTAGATTTTATTTTTATTGCTTGTTTTTTTAACATTAAAAATTTTACATTTATAAATATAATTAATGAAATATAAAGCAAAAAATTTTATATTGTTTGTTAATTAAAAATTTATAGTTAAAATTATATTTTAAATCTTGAATTTTTATTTTAATAATTTTTTTTTATAATATTTAATTTTTAAAGATAATTCTATTTAAGTTAAAATTAAATAAAATTTATTTTTTTTTAAAAATTTAATTTTTTTTAATATTTTGTAAAAATAAAAAAAAATGTTTTAAATTATTAAGTAATAAATTTAATTTATATTTATTGTTTGTTGATTAATTTTTTTTAATAAAATAAAAAAAAAATGTTTAAAATTATATTATATATTTAAATATAAAAAATTTTTAATTTCGTTAGACTATTATTGATTATATTTTTCATTAGTAGATATTTAAATGAAAATAAAATTTTAGTAATTTAAATTTAAAATTTAAATTATCAAAAAAAAAAATTAATTTTTTTTTTTTTAAAATTTTGGAGCAATTTTCATTTATTTTTGTTTACTGGAGCAAATGAAAATTTTAAGTAATAATTGTTTAGCAGGGAGGAGTTTTTTGTTTGTTTGTTGTCTTCTGAGTTTTAGAAAAGTTTTATTTTAGCTTTAAATATTAATGTTTATTTTTTATTTTACATGTGAGTGTTAGCGTGGAATATATTAATTTTAAAAAGATTTATATTTTTTTATTTATTCGCAGTTTATAATTTTTTATATTTAAGAAATTAAGATTAAGAAATTTATTATAATATTAACAAAGTTTGTGCCAGCAGTTGCGGTTATACAAACAATATAATTAATATTTATTAATTAATAATTAATTTATTTTATTTTAATTTAATTTGTATATTATTAAGTGAAATTTTAATATATTTTAAAATTATAAAAAATATTATGAAGTTATTAAATTTTAGAATTAAACTAGGATTAGATACCCTATTATTTAAAATGTAAAATTTTATATTAAATTAGTATTAGTTATTTTCTTGAAAATTAAAAAATTTGGCGGTATTTTAGTCTTTTCAGAGGAACCTGTTCTGTAATTGATATTCCACGATTAGTCTTACTTTTATTAATTAATTTATATATCGTCGTAGTTTGAATATTTTATAAGAATTTTAATGTTCAAGATTAATAATTATTAAATAAATCAGATCAAGGTATAGTTTATATAAAAGTAGAAATGGGTTACAATAAATTTATTTATATGGATTTAAATTTTAAATAATTTAATGAAAGTGGATTTGAAAGTAATATAATTAATTTAAATTATATGATTTAAGCTCTAAAATATGTACATATCGCCCGTCGCTTTCATTTAAAATGAAATAAGTCGTAACAAAGTAGATGTACTGGAAAGTGTACCTAGAAAGATCAAATTAGAGCTTGATAAAAGTATTTTAGTTACATTAAAAAGTTAATTGTGAGATTCAATTTAATTTGAATTTACAAATTTATTTAGTTAATTTTTAAATAAAATATTATTATTTTTTATTAATAATTAATGAAAAAATTTAATTTATTATAGTTAATAGTATAGTGATAGAATATTGAAATATTTGAAAATTAAAATTTATTTAAAGAATAATTGATTTTTAGTACCTTGTGTATCAGGGTTTATTAATAAATATTTATAAATTTAAATTTCTCGATTTTAAAAGAGTTAAATATATATAATTTTTAATGTGAAATAATTATTATTAATATATATTTAGTAATGAAACGTTATTCGTTTTTAAATATATCTAGTTTTTTAAGAAATAAATTTAATTTAGAATACAATATAATTTATTTTAATTTATTAATTTAATTTTATTGTGTTTTTATATTTTAAGGGATAAGCTTTAAAATAAATTTGTATAAATTATTTATTTAGTAATTAAAAATAGGATTAAAAATTTCTTTTTTTTATAATTTGTTATAATTAATTTTTTAATTTAATTATTTATAAAAATTTTACTTTTTATATTAAAAAAATTTATTTAATTAAAAAATAAATGTAATAATGATAAAATTAGTATAATAAATTGTATAAATAATTAATTATTATAAGGTTAGTTTAAGGAATTCGGCAAAATAATTCTTCGCCTGTTTAATAAAAACATGTCTTTTTGATTATAATTTAAAGTCTGACCTGCCCAATGAATAATTTAATGGCCGCAGTATTTTGACTGTGCAAAGGTAGCATAATCATTAGTTTTTTAATTGAAAGCTGGAATGAATGGTTGGACGAGGGAATTACTGTCTCAAATTAATTTAATTAAAATTTTATTTTTAAGTTAAAAAGCTTAAATAAATTTAAAAGACGAGAAGACCCTATAGAGTTTTATATTTAATTTAATTAATTTTTTATAATTTTTTGTATTAATTTAAATATTTTGTTGGGGTGATAAATAAATTTAATAAACTTTATTTTTTTTTTTACATAAATAAGTGATTAATTGATCCATTATTAATGATTAAAAGATTAAATTACCTTAGGGATAACAGCGTTATCTTTTTAGAGAGTTCAAATCGAAAAAAAGGATTGCGACCTCGATGTTGGATTAAAATTTATTTTTGGTGTAGAAGCTAAAATATTAAGTCTGTTCGACTTTTAAAATTTTACATGATCTGAGTTTAAACCGGCGTGAGCCAGGTTGGTTTCTATCTTTAAATAAAAAAAATATTTTAGTACGAAAGGACCAAATATTTAAATTTTCTTTTTATTTTTGAATATTAATGTTATTTTGGCAGAATAGTGCATTAAATTTAGAATTTAATTATGTAATTTTTTTACAAATAATACTTGTTTTATAAAGATTTAATTATAATATTTGTTAGAAGTTTAATTTTAATTATTTGTGTATTAATTGGGGTTGCATTTTTAACTTTATTAGAGCGTAAAGTTTTAGGTTACATCCAAATTCGAAAAGGTCCTAATAAGGTTGGATTTATAGGTATTCCTCAACCTTTTAGTGATGCAATTAAATTATTTACTAAAGAATCTATTGTTCCATTAATATCTAATTTTAATATATATTATTTATCTCCAATTTTTAATTTGTTTTTATCATTGTTATTATGAATATGTATTCCTTTTTTTTCATTTTTATTTAATTTTAATTTAGGTTTTTTATTTTTTTTAAGAGTTTCTAGATTAAGAGTTTATACAATTATAATTGCTGGTTGATCATCAAATTCAAATTATTCTTTATTAGGAGGTATTCGTTCTGTAGCTCAAACTATTTCTTATGAAGTAAGACTATCTTTATTATTATTATCTTTTTTATTTATAGTATTGAGTTTAAATTTAGTAAGACTTATTATATATCAAAAATTTATTTGGTTGTTTTTTTTAATATTTCCTTTATGTATATGTTGGTTTGTTTCTAGTTTAGCAGAAACAAATCGGACTCCTTTTGATTTTGCGGAAGGAGAATCTGAATTAGTGTCGGGATTTAATGTAGAATATAGAAGAGGCGGGTTTGCTTTAATTTTTTTAGCAGAGTATTCAAGAATTTTATTTATAAGATTGATATGTAGTTTATTATTTTTAGGTGGAGAAATTTATTCTTTTTTATTTTTTTTAAAATTAGGGTTTATAAGATTTTTATGAATTTGAGTTCGAGGTACTTTACCTCGTTTTCGTTATGATAAATTAATGTATTTGGCTTGAAAGAGATTTCTACCTGTTTCATTAAATTATTTATTTTTTTTTATAGGGTTAAAATTATTAATTTTTTCCCTCATTTTATAGTTAACTAAATTTAGTATAAAGTTAATAGATAATTTTATATCTATTTTATATTTTCAAAATATATACTTATTCAAGTTCATTAACTAATTTTTGAATATAATATTATCTCATAATTTAATTATAACTGGGTTGATACAATAAATTAAAAAATATAAAATTGTTAAAATTTGTCCAATTATAATATAAGGATCTTCTACTGGTCGGGCTCCAATTCAAGTTAAAAGAATAATAATAGTTGTTAAACATCAAAATAAAATTTTATTTAATGGATAAAATATAAAAGATTGTATATTTTTATTATTTATTAAAGGTATAAATAATAAAATTGCAATTGATATTACTAAGGCAATAACTCCTCCTAATTTATTAGGAATTGATCGTAAAATAGCATATGCGAATAAAAAATACCATTCTGGTTGAATATGAACAGGTGTTACTAAAGGATTAGCTGGGATAAAATTATCTGGATCTCCTAATATATAGGGATTAATTAAAGTCAATAAAATTAAACTTATTAATATTATTAAAAATCCAAAAATATCTTTGTATGAAAAGTAGGGATGAAATGGGATTTTATCAATATTTCTATTAGTACCTAAAGGATTATTTGATCCTGTTTGATGTAAAAATAATAAATGAATTATTACTATTGCGGCAATAATGAAAGGTATTAAAAAATGAAGTGTAAAAAAACGAGTTAAAGTTGCATTGTCAACAGCGAAACCTCCTCATAATCATTGAACAATATCTATTCCTAAATAAGGGATAGCTGAAAGTAAATTAGTAATTACTGTGGCCCCTCAGAATGATATTTGTCCTCAAGGTAATACATATCCTAAAAAAGCAGTTGCTATTACAATAAATAAAATAATTACTCCTATAATTCAAGTTATTGTTAGATTATAAGAGCCGTAGTATAGTCCTCGACCAATATGTAAATAAATACAAATAAAAAAAAAAGAAGCACCGTTTGCATGAAGAGTTCGAATTAATCAGCCAAAATTTACATCTCGACAAATATGAATTACTCTATTAAATGCTATATTGATATCACTAGTATAATGTATTGCTAAAAATAATCCTGTAATAATTTGAATTCCTAAGCATAATCCTAATAAAGATCCAAAATTTCATCATGCTGAAATATTTGATGGGGAGGGTAGATCAATTAATGAACCATTAATAATATCTAATGGGGTGTTAAATCGTAAAGGTTTTTTCATTAAAATTTTTGACGTAAAGGGCCTATATTAAAATTAGTGATTTTAACAATAGCAATTAAAGTAATAAATAAATAAATAATTATTAAAAATATGATAGAATTAGATGGATTATTATAAAATTTTCTTAATATTAAATAATTATTTTTAAATATAATAAAGTTATTAATATTATTATTTATAATAATAAATTTATCTAAAAATATCATTAAAAATATTAAAAATATTATCCCTAAAACGAAAATAATAAGTTTATTGTTAGTTTTAAATTTTTCATTTGATGCAACTCTCGTTATATAAATAAATAATACAAGTATACCTCCAATTATAATTAAAAATAAAATATAAGAAAATCAGTAATTAAAATTTAAAAATCCAGTTATTAAAGAAATGGTAATAGTTTGTAATAGGAGAATTATTCCTATTGATAAAGGATGAATTATAAATAAAAAAATTATTGATAAAGTAATATTGATTATTAATAAAATTATTATGATACAGAAAATAGTTTATTTAAAATATTAATTTTGGAGATTAATGATATGGAAGTTTCCTTTTTTCTGAAGTTTTAAAAGATTAAATCTTATTTTTGATTTACAAGACCAATATTTTTTTTAAATTATTAAAACTAATGTTAATATTATTTTCTATATTTATGTATATTGTAGGTATTTTAGTTTTTTGTTTAAAACGTAAACATTTATTATTAATATTATTAAGATTAGAATTTGTAATTTTATCTTTATATTTTATGTTATTTGTATCTTTAAGTTATTATTCAAATGAGTATTATTTTTCAATAATTTTCATAACTATGAGTGTATGTGAAGGGGCTTTAGGTCTTTCATTATTAGTTTCTTTAATTCGAACTCATGGAAATGATTATTTTCAAAGATTTAATGTTTTATGATAAAATTTTTAATAATATTTTTATTTATGATTCCTTTAAGATTTAAAAATAAATATTATTGATTTAATCAATGATTATATTTTATTATTTTTTTAATATTTTTATTTAATTTTTCTTTTAATTATATCTATATGAATATTAGATATTTTTTTGGTTGTGATTTGTTATCTTATATAATAATTTTATTAACAGTTTGAATTTGTTCATTAATAATTATGGCTAGACAAAAAATTTATAAAATAAATTTTTATTCTAATTTATTTTTATTTTTAATTCTTATATTAATATTATCTTTATATTGTACATTTTCTACAATAAATTTATTTATTTTTTATTTATTTTTCGAAATAAGATTAATTCCAACATTAATTTTAATTATTGGGTGGGGGTACCAACCTGAACGTATCCAAGCAGGGGTTTATTTATTATTTTATACAATATTAGCTTCTTTACCTATATTAATTTCTATTTTTTATTATTATAATATTCAAAATTCATTAGATTTTTATTTTTTAATTAATCAAAATTTACTATTTTTATATTTTGGATTTAATATAGTTTTTTTTGTTAAGATACCAATATATTTTGTTCATTTATGATTACCAAAAGCTCATGTTGAAGCTCCAGTGTCAGGGTCAATAATTTTAGCTGGGATTATATTAAAATTAGGGGGGTATGGATTATTACGGGTTATAAAAATTTTTATTGAAATTGGTTTAAAAATTAATTATTTATTTATTATTATTTCTTTAATTGGAGGTGTAATTATTTCTTTAATATGTATACGACAAATAGATATTAAGTCTTTAATTGCTTATTCTTCTGTTTCACATATAGGGTTAGTTTTAGCTGGGATTATAACTTTAAATTATTGAGGTATAGTTGGTTCTTTTTTAATAATAATTGCTCATGGACTTTGTTCTTCAGGCTTATTTTGTTTAGCTAATATTAATTATGAGCGTTTAAATAGACGGAGATTATTTTTAAATAAAGGCTTGATTAATTTAATACCTTCATTAAGTTTATGGTGATTTTTATTTAGTGCTTGTAATATGTCTGCTCCCCCTTCATTAAATTTATTAGGTGAAATTATTTTAATTAATAGATTAATAAGATGAAGAAGGTATAGAATATTAACATTAATTTTTTTACTATTTTTTAGAGCTGGATATAGTTTATATTTATATTCTTATACTCAACATGGTAAGATTTATTCAAGATTATTAAGATTTAATATAAATAATATACGAGAATATTTATTATTAATATTACATTGATTACCTTTGAATATATTAATTTTAAAAAGAGAATTTTTAGTTTTATGGTTATATTTAAGTAGTTTATTTAAAATATTGATTTGTGGTGTCAATGAAATAATTAGTTATCTTAAATAATTATATGTATTTGTTTAATTTATAGTTTTTTTTTTTTTTCATTATCAATAATTTTTTTTTTTACAAGAATTTATTTTATAATTTTAGATTATAGAATTATTTTAGAATTAGAAATATTAACTTTAAATTCTTGTTCGGTATTAATAACTATTTTATTTGATTGAATATCATTATTATTTATGAGATTTGTTTTGTTTATTTCTTCAATAGTAATTTATTATAGAAAAGAATATATAAGTGGGGATTTGAATTTAAAACGGTTTATTTTGTTAGTTGTTATATTTGTTTTATCAATAATATTATTAATTATTTCTCCAAATTTAATTAGAATTTTGTTAGGTTGGGATGGATTGGGTTTAGTATCTTATTGTTTAGTTATTTATTATCAAAATATTAAGTCTTATTCAGCGGGAATATTAACTGCATTAACTAATCGATTAGGTGATGTAGCTTTATTAATTGCAATTAGTTGAATAATAAACTATGGTAGTTGAAATTTTATTTATTATTTGAGTTTTATAAAAAATGATTATATTATAATAATTATTTCATTATTGGTAGTTTTTGCAGCATTTACTAAAAGTGCTCAGATTCCATTTTCTTCTTGATTGCCAGCAGCTATGGCTGCACCAACTCCAGTTTCATCTTTAGTTCATTCTTCCACTTTAGTTACTGCTGGGGTTTATTTATTAATTCGTTTCAATTTTGTATTAAATGAAAAATTTATAATTTTAATATTATTAATTTCAAGTTTAACAATATTTATAGCTGGGTTAGGGGCTAATTTTGAATTTGATTTAAAAAAAATTATTGCTTTATCAACATTAAGCCAATTAGGTTTAATAATAAGAATTTTATTTTTAGGTGAGTATAAATTAGCTTTTTTTCATTTATTAACTCATGCTTTATTTAAAGCTTTATTATTTATATGTGCTGGTTGTATTATTCATAATTTAAATAATTGTCAAGATATTCGATTTATAGGGGGGTTAGTAAAACAAATACCTTTAACTTGTAGTTTTTTTAATATTTCTAACTTGTCTTTATGTGGAATTCCCTTTTTATCAGGATTTTATTCTAAGGATTTAATTTTAGAAGTTATATCTATAAATTATTTAAATTTATATATTTATTTAATTTTTTATATTTCTACTGGTTTAACAGCTTGTTATACTATTCGTTTGATATTTTATAGTTTAATAGGAAATTATAATTATAATAGTTTAAGTATAATTAATGATTCGGGTAAAATTATATTACAGGGGATGTCTGGGTTAATTTTTTTAGTAATTGTAGGCGGAAGAATATTAATGTGATTAATATTTCCAACTCCTTATTTTATTTGTTTGACTTTTAATATAAAAATAATAACTTTGTTAGTAATTATTTTAGGGGTATGAATAGGTTATCAAGTTTCTCAGTTTTATTTAAATTATAGGTTAAAAAGTCTTGATTTTTATAATTTAACTATATTTTTTTCTTTAATATGAAATATACCTTTTATTTCAACTTTTGGGGTAAATTATTATCCTATTTTTATAGGAAATTTTTATTACAAAAATTTTGATCAAGGATGGTTTGAATTTTTTGGAAGTCAAAATATTTATAGAATTTTAAAAAAAAAATCAATTTTTATACAAATTTTATTTAATAATAATTTAAAGATTTATTTAATTTTATTAGTTTTATGAATTATTATTTTATTAATAAATTTATTTTATTTAAATAGCTTAAGTTTAGAGCATAACACTGAAGATGTTAGGGTAATATTAATTATTTTTAAATATTTATAAAAATATAATTATTTTAATTTTACAATGAAAATGTAATGTTTTAATAAACTATATAAATAGAAATAATAATGGAATTACACCACTAAAAATTTAAGTTAGAAGCTTAATTTTGATTAACTTATTTCTTTAATTGGAGTTTAACTCAATAATATTATTAACAGTAATATACCTCTATTTTGGTTTCAATTAAAATAAGGATGAATAAACATCAAAATTTTAGGTCGAAACTAAATACAATAATTTGTTTCTTATTATAAGATAAATTGAATATTCAATACTTTTTAAATGCAAATTAAATGTTATAATTAACTATTATCCTAAAGTATTCAATTTAGTGCTCCTTGGTTTCATTCATGGTAAAGACCGGCTAAAAGAATAAAAAAAAAGAAAAATCTAATATATATATATATATATATATTTGTAATTTTTAAAGTTATAATCAAAGGAATTAATAAAGTAATTTCAACATCAAAAATTAAAAAAATTACTGCAATCAAAAAAAATTGAATGGAAAATGGTAATCGAGCCGCACTTTTTGGGTCAAACCCACATTCAAAAGGAGAAGATTTTTCACGATCTATAAAAGATTTTTTTGATAAAATTGAGGCTATAAATATTATAATAAAACAAATTGTAATAATAATTAAAGATATTTTTAAAATAATTAAAATTATTTATACTAAATTTAGTTAGATCTTTTGATTGGAAGTCAAAAATATTTTTTATACTATATAAATATCTACCTCATCAATAAATTGAGATATATAAAAATAATCATACAACGTCAACAAAATGTCAATATCATGCAGCTGCTTCAAATCCAAAATGATGAATTGAAGAAAAATGATTATTTAAATGTCGTAAGTAGCAAGTAAGTAAAAATAATGTCCCAATAATTACATGAAGTCCATGGAACCCAGTAGCTATAAAGAAAGATGACCCATAAACAGCATCAGAAATAGTAAAAGAAGCTTCAATATATTCATAGGCTTGAAGGATAGTAAAATATACTCCTAAAATTACTGTTAATAATAATCCTTGTTTAGATTGATTATAATTATTTTCTATTAATCTATGATGAGCTCAAGTTACTGTTAATCCTGATGTTAATAAAATTAAAGTATTTAATAAAGGAATTTGAATTGGGTTAAATGTTATAATTCCTTTAGGGGGTCAAATTATTCCAATTTCAATAGAAGGGGCTAATCTTCTATGAAAAAATCCTCAAAAAAATCTAAGAAAAAAAAAAATTTCAGAAGTAATAAATAAAATTATTCCTCAACGTAAGCCTATAGTTACATTAAAAGTATGAAGTCCTTGATAGGTACCTTCACGTGATACATCTCGTCATCATTGATATATAATTAATAATGTAATAAATGTCCCTAATAAAAATAAATTATTATTGTAAAAATGAAATCATTTAATTAATCCAATTATGGTAATTATAGCACTAATAGCACCCGTTAATGGTCACGGGCTAACATCTACTAAATGAAATGGGTGATTTTTATGTATTGACATTAATTTACTTCTCTAGAATATAAAGTTCTTAAAATAGCAAAAACATAAGATTGAATAATAGCAACTGCTGATTCTAATATTAGTAATAGTAGTTGTACAATAATTAAAATATTGATTAGTGTTAATGATAATGATGGTCCTGTATTTCCTAATAAAGTTATTAGTAAATGTCCTGCAATTATATTAGCAGCTAATCGTACTGCCAATGTCCCTGGTCGAATAATATTACTAATTGTTTCAATACATACTATAAAAGGTATTAAAATAGGGGGAGTACCTTGAGGTACTAAGTGTGCAAATATATGTATAGTATTATTAATTCATCCATAAATTATAAAACTTAACCATAAAGGTAATGCTAATGCTAATGTTAAAACTAAATGTCTAGAACTTGTAAAAATATAGGGGAATAACCCTAAAAAATTATTAAATAAAATAATAGAAAACAAAGAAATAAATATTAAAGTTCTTCCTTTAATTTTATTTCCAAGAAGAATTTTAAATTCTTGATGTAAAATAGAAGAAATTTTAATTCATAAATAGTTTATTCGTGAAGGAATTATTCAAAATATTGATGGAATAAATAGTAATCCTAAAAAGGTTCTTAATCAATTTAATGATAATATAAATCTTGAAGATGGATCAAAAGATGAAAATAAATTAGTTATCATTTTCAATTTAATTTTTTTTGAATTTTACTTAAATTATTATTATTTTTAATTTCATATTTAAATGAAAAGTAATTTATTCTATTAAATAATAAAAAAATTATTGTAAATATAATAAATAAAATTAATCAATTTATTGGTGCTATTTGAGGAATTAAAAAATATTAATAAATTAATAATTTTAGTTTGACAAACTAATGTTATTTTTTTAACTAATTTTTTCATTAGAAATAGGTGTTAATCTATTATAGAATGGTTTAAGAGACCAGCACTTACTTTCAGCCATCTAATGAATTTATTTTAGAGATTCATTTAATGAAAAATTTTGGTGAAATACTTTCTAAAACGATTGGTATAAATCTATGGTTTGCACCACAAATTTCAGAGCATTGGCCAAAAAATAATCCAGCACGATTAATAAAAAAATTAATTTGATTAAGACGACCTGGTATAGCGTCAATTTTTACACTTAAGGAAGGAATAGTTCATGAATGAAGAACATCAGCAGCAGTTACTATTATTCGAATTTGAGAATTAAAAGGTAAAACAATACGGTTATCTACATCTAGTAAACGAAAACTATTTAAATTTAATTCATTACTTGGGATTATATAAGAGTCAAATTCAATGTTTTTAAAATCTGTATATTCATATGATCAGTATCATTGATGTCCAATAGATTTAATAGAAATTATAGGATTGTTGATTTCATCTAGTAAATATAATAAATTTAATGAAGGTAAAGCAATAAAAATTAAGGTTACTGCTGGTAAAATAGTTCAAATTAATTCAATTATTTGTCCTTCTAATAAAAATCGATAATTTAATTTATTAAAAAATAATCTTATTATTAAATAACCTACTAAAATTGTAATTATTAATAAAATTATTAATGTATGATCATGAAAATAAATTAATTGTTCTATTAAAGGAGAAGCTCTATCTTGTGTAGATATTGAGTATCAAGTTGCCATTTCTAAAAAAAGTATAAACTTTATATATGGGACTTAAATCCATTGCACTATTCTGCCATATTAGAATTCTGAAGCTAATAATGGTAATTCAGAATATCTATGTTCAGCAGGAGGTATTAATTGGAATCATTCAATTGATGTATTTATGTGTAAAGAAGAAATTCTCTTTCGTATAGAAATAAACCTTTCTCAAATAATAAATAAAAAAATAAAAATTGCAATTAATGAAATTATAGATCCAATTGATGAAATAATATTTCAAGCAGTATAAGCATCAGGATAATCTGAGTATCGTCGAGGTATACCTCTTAACCCTAAAAAATGTTGAGGGAAAAATGTTAAATTTACTCCAATAAATATAATTAAAAATTGAATTTTTAAAAATTTATTATTTAAAGTTAGTCCAGTAAATAAAGGGAATCATTGAATAAATCCTGCTATAATAGCAAATACTGCCCCTATCGAAAGAACATAATGGAAATGAGCTACTACATAATAAGTATCATGTAAAATAATATCAATAGAAGAATTAGCTAAAACAACTCCTGTTAATCCCCCTACTGTAAATAAAAAAACAAATCCTAAAGATCATAATATTGAAGGTGAATAATTAATTTGAGTTCCATGTAGAGTAGCTAATCATCTAAAAATTTTAATTCCCGTAGGCACTGCAATAATTATTGTTGCTGATGTAAAATAGGCTCGAGTATCAACATCTATACCTACTGTAAATATATGATGAGCTCAAACTACAAATCCTAATAGTCCAATTGCTATTATTGCATAAATTATTCCTAAAGTACCAAAAGTTTCCTTTTTTCCTCTTTCTTGACAAATGATATGTGAAATTATTCCAAATCCTGGTAAAATTAAAATATAAACTTCAGGATGTCCAAAAAATCAAAATAGATGTTGGTATAAAATTGGATCTCCTCCTCCCGCCGGATCAAAAAAAGATGTATTTAAGTTTCGATCAGTTAATAATATTGTAATAGCTCCTGCCAATACAGGTAATGATAAAAGAAGAAGTAATGCAGTAATAACTACTGCTCATACAAATAAAGGCATTCGGTCAAATGTTATTCCTGCTGAGCGTATATTAATAACAGTAGTAATAAAATTTACTGCACCTAAAATAGAAGAGATTCCGGCTAAATGTAATCTAAAAATAGCTAAATCAACTGAAGCACCTCCATGAGCGATGTTAGAAGAAAGGGGTGGGTATACTGTTCAACCAGTTCCTGCTCCTCTTTCAACTATTCTTCTTATTAAAAGTAAAGAAAGAGAAGGTGGAAGAAGTCAAAATCTTATATTATTTATTCGGGGAAAAGCTATATCTGGGGCTCCTAATATTAAAGGAACTAATCAGTTACCAAATCCCCCAATTATAATTGGTATTACTATAAAAAAAATTATAATAAAAGCATGGGCAGTTACAATAACATTATAAATTTGATCATCCCCAATTAATGAACCTGGATTACCAAGTTCTGCCCGAATTAAAATTCTTAAAGATGTTCCGACTATTCCAGCCCAGGCACCAAAAATAAAATATAATGTGCCAATATCTTTATGGTTTGTTGAAAATAATCACTTATTCAGATAAAATGGCTGAGAATAAGCGATAAACTGTAAATTTATTTACGAAAGTAATTTCTTTTATCAGTCTTATATTCAAAAATATGATTTTAAATTGCAAATTTAAAGGTGGAGGAATCCTAAGGCTTAAAGATGGATCTTTATAGGTAGTTTTGAAGACTACAAGTTTATTTAACTTAAATCCTTAATAAAAATTAAAGATTAAAGTAATTATGACAAGCCCGGTTAGAGAAAAAAAATTTAAAATTAAGATTAATCAAGTTTTTTTGATTTTTTTTAAATTAAAATTTAATTCATTTATATTTAATATTAAAGTAGAAAAAGTAATTCGAATATAAAAATATAGTGTAATTAAAGTTATGATCACTATAATTATTCTTAATATAATAAAATTATTAGAAATTATTATTTGAATTGTTAATCATTTAGGTATAAATCCTAAGAAAGGAGGTAATCCTCCTAAAGAAAAAAAATTTAAAATAAAAAAAATTTTTATTGAAATATTAAAATTTATATTAGAAAATAATTGTGAATATATGAAAATTTTAAATTTATTTAAAATTAAAATGATATTTAAAGAAATAATTGAATAAGTAATAAAATAAATTATTCAGATTGATTCTATAAATATTAATGCTGAAATTATTCATGCGATATGATTAATTGATGAATAAGCTAAAATTTTTCGTATTCTAGTTTGGTTAATACCTATAATACCTCTAACAAATATTGAAAATAGAATAATTAGTGATAAAAATAATTCTATTTTATTATGTATAATTAAAATAAATGGAGCAATTTTTTGTCAAGTTAATAATAACAGACAATTTATTCAATTAATACCTTCTATTACTTCAGGAAATCAAAAATGAAAGGGAGCAGCTCCCATTTTTGTTAAAAGTGAAGAATTAAGTATTAATTTGAATTGATACTCTCATAATTCGTAAATGTTAAATGATAGTAAAATGATGGAAAATAGTAAAATTGTAGAAGCTAAAGCTTGAGTAATAAAATATTTTAAGGAAGCTTCATTACTTATTATATTTTTTGTATTAGATATTAATGGGATAATAGAAAGAAGATTAATTTCTAATCCTATTCATATCCCTAATCAAGAATAAGATGAAATAGTAATAAATGTTCCTATCATTAAAGATAAAAAAAATAATAATTTATAAATATTAAAAATTAAAAAGAAAAGGATTATAACCTTTATAAATGGGGTATGAACCCAGTAGCTTAGTTAGCTTATCTTTTTTACATTTTAGTATATGATGTACTTGAGTTTTTGATACTTAAAGAAATAGTTTAATTCTATTAAATGTAATGAAGGTAAAGTTATTTACATGCTTTATTCTATCAAAATAATTCTTTTTTCAGACACTTCATTATTATATAATTAATAAAAACGATTTTGTTAACAAATGTTTATAAAAAATTAAGAAATTTTATTTAATTAAATATATTTAGTACCTTTTAATTTTTAGTGAAAAAAAAAAAATCAAAAATTGGCCTATATTCTGTGTTTTCATTCAAAAAAAGTTGAAAATTTTCTAAAAATTGGACAAAATTTTGCCATTTTTTTTTTTGATGAGATTGCAGGAAAGGGGTCAAAAAAAGTGTCAAAAAATGTGCATTTTTTTGCACACTTCGTGCACAAAATTTTTAACCGCTATTTTTTGTTAACTTAATGCTAATGAAGTAAAATTTATGAAAAATGGGAAAAATTTCTGTGAAAAAAAAGTTGTCAATAAAAATTATATTTATCACAGATTAGTTTACAATTATATATATATATATATATAGATTAAAAATACATGTTATTTATATACATATAATTGTATTTGGATCTTATGTGATATATGATTAAAGTAATCTATTTGTATAATATATTAAATAAATTTGTTTAAAAAAAAAAGAAAATTATTAGTATATTAATAATTATAATTTTTATAATTAAATATAAATTATTAACTAATTAATATTATATTAATATATAATATATATATATATATATAATACTATAATATATAATTTATAAATAAAGATTAAATCATATAAATATTTATTTATATATAAATATTATATAAATTAATTTAAAGTAATTAGTAAATAAATAATTTATTAATATATATATGTATTATTTTTAAATTTTTAACGTATTTATTAGTATTGAATCAATATAACATTTATATAATATGACAGTTTTTATTAAACTTTTTTTATAGTAAATTATAAATTTATAGACTTGAATTATAAAGTATAATTTTTTTTATAAAAAAAATTATATTGC